AATCCAATAGTAGGTAAGGTAGAACTTATTAGATACCGGAGTCAATGGTATCTAATAAGTATAAGTTTTTCTAGCCATATTCTTTTTTTCGTTGTCTAATCGAATTATAGTTCAATTCGTAGAATCAAAATGTGATGTATAATAAAGAGCTTCTAACGAATTTTTTTTTATATATTTGTTTGTTGACTAGTAGGAAATAACATTGACGGCCTCTACTCGTGTCCTAGCTCGTCTGAAAGCTAGATTTGCCTCAATTGCTTGTCTCTTGTCCTGAGCTTTACTCAAGTTAGCTTCGGCTATTTTAAGAGCTTGTTGAGCTTCTTGCGTATCAATGTCAGTACTCATCTCCGCATCATTTCCTAAAATGGTGATCTCATTATTACTTATTCTAGCAAAACCGCCCATCAAAGCCACTGTTAACCATTGGTCGTTGAGGCGGCGTATTCTCAAAAGACCTATATCCACAGCTGTGGCAATGGGAGCATGGTTTGGTAATACGCCAATTTGTCCACTATTAGTAGATAAAATAATTTCTTTCACTTCTGAATCCCAAATAATTCGATTAGGAGTCAGTACACTAAGATTTAAGGTCATTTCTTGCTCTCCACTTCTAAGTTCATAGCTTTCGCGGTAGCTTCATCGATGTTACCCACCAAATAAAAGGCCTGTTCAGGAAGACTGTCTAATTCTCCGGAGAGGATCAGTTGAAACCCCCTAATCGTTTCTGTGAGACCAACATATTTCCCTGGAGAACCAGTAAATACTTCTGCCACGAAAAAGGGTTGTGATAAGAAACGCTCAATTTTTCGTGCTCTTGCTACAGTTAAACGATCTTCTTCGGATAATTCGTCCAACCCGAGGATAGCTATAATGTCCTGAAGTTCTTTGTAACGTTGTGAAGTTTGCTTAACTCTTTGCGCAGTTTCATAATGTTCCTCGCCAACGATTCGAGGTTGTAACATAGTTGACGTTGAATCTAAAGGATCCACTGCTGGATAAATACCTTTGGCAGCTAATCCTCTTGATAGTACGGTAGTAGCATCTAAATGTGCAAATGTAGTGGCAGGGGCGGGGTCGGTCAAATCGTCCGCAGGTACATAAACTGCTTGGATCGAAGTTATAGATCCCTCTTTCGTGGAAGTAATTCTTTCTTGCAAAGAACCCATTTCTGTACTAAGGGTAGGTTGATAACCCACTGCCGAAGGCATTCTTCCTAATAAGGCGGATACTTCTGACCCTGCTTGGACGAAACGAAAGATATTGTCGATAAATAGAAGTACATCTTGTTCATTAACATCCCGGAAATACTCCGCCATGGTTAGGGCAGTCAGACCAACTCTCATACGAGCTCCCGGTGGTTCATTCATTTGACCATAGACTAGAGCTACTTTTGATTCTGCAATATTTTTTTCATTAATCACTCCGGATTCTTTCATTTCCATGTAGAGATCATTCCCTTCACGAGTACGTTCGCCTACTCCGCCAAATACAGATACACCCCCATGAGCTTTGGCTATGTTGTTGATCAATTCCATGATAAGTACTGTTTTACCCACGCCAGCTCCCCCAAATAGTCCGATTTTTCCTCCACGGCGATAAGGGGCTAAAAGATCCACTACCTTAATCCCCGTTTCAAAGATAGATAATTTTGTCTCTAACTGTATAAAGAGAGGTGCAGATCTATGAATAGGAGATGTTGTACGAGTATCTACAGGACCTAAATTATCAACAGGCTCTCCAAGAACATTGAAAATTCGTCCGAGAGTAGCTCCGCCTACTGGAACACTTAGAGGAGCTCCTGTGTCAATCACTTTCATTCCTCTAGTCAGACCCTCTGTAGCACTCATAGCTACAGCTCTAACTCTATTATTTCCTAATAATTGTTGTACCTCACAAGTCACATTAATTTGCTGCCCGGCTGTATCTCGGCCCTTAACTACCAAAGCGTTATAAATATTAGGCATCTTGCCCGGAGTAAAAACGACATCCAGTACTGGGCCAATAATTTGAGCAATATGCCCTAGGTTTTTTTCTTCAAGTGTGGAAACCACAGGAGCAGAAGTAGTAGGATTGGTTCTCATTATAAAATAAAGTTATTGAAATATGTCGAAATTTTTGTTGGATTGAAGATTGGAATAGTACATAATACCGAATCAAAAAGAAAATAAATGTCCGATAGCAATTTGATCGGTTAATTCAATAAGAAATAAATAAATGGGAGTTAGCACTCGATTTAATTGGTACCACCCAACCAACCGAACCCAATCCAACCTTTTACTCATTCAATGAGTAAATTTTCAAATTCAACCAATTCTTTTTATATATGGATTTCCGCCTTTTTTTGTCTTTTTTATACCCTTGCCCTTTCATGGATGAATTATGCCTATTTTCACATCTAGGATTTACATATATAATATATACCACTGTCAAGGGGGAATTTTTCTTAATATTTCCATTTTAAGATGAAAAAAAAGCGGACCCATTCAATTAGAAACTTTCA